TTACGGTTGCTCTAAACTATAAACTATAAATAGGATTCGAGACAATAAAAAAACGTTTTCTTCCATAATGTAATCATTTTAAAATAGTTTAATTTTTGAGTGAAAGTACACGGCCCAGTTCTTTTTATTAGTTTATAGAAGTTTACCCAAGAGTTGCTCAATGAATCGGTTGATTGGAATCGCGGGATGGGTAGATGTCGTAGATGATGAATCAATTTCTTTTTATACGCCTGTCGCCTTATCTTTGTTAGTACCGTCTATAATGATAGATGAATCAAAAACTTTCAATTTAACTTATTCTTTCAATTGGTATTTTTGCTTATCTCCTATTTTGGAAAAAGGAAACTTAGGTAAGTGCTTTTTTATAAACATATGTATATGTATAAAAAGAACATATTTCATTTAGCTCCTTTATGCCTACTATAACTAGTTATTTCGGTTTTCTACTAGCGTCTTTAACGATAACCTCGGCTCTATTTATTGGTCTGAGCAAAATACGACTTATCTGAAATGAGTATTTGAAATGCGCAATTCATAAAAAGAAATCTTTCGATAGGATTCTGTGTAAATTGCCAATTCTGTATCATTGAGATTCGTGGTAATTCGAATTAATATTTAGATATAGATATTACCTCCTTTTTCTCCTTTCAAACAAATTGAAATGATTGAAGTTTTTCTATTTGGAATCGTGTTAGGTCTAATTCCTGTTACTTTGGCTGGATTATTCGTAACTGCCTATTTACAATATAGGCGGGGTGATCAGTCGGACCTTTGATTAATTATTATCTCTTTTTTTGATTGACCTCCTACTTTCTTTAATAGAAGGGAGGTCAAATTAGGATTCCGGTTCAAGTTAGTGAAGCTCTTTCAGTCTAATTCCATCTAAGAATAATAAGGACGAACTCACGCTCTGTAGGATTTGAACCTACGACATCGGGTTTTGGAGACCCGCGTTCTACCGAACTGAACTAAGAGCGCTTTCTTATCAGAAAAGCGAAGACTGTAAAGACACTTTTTTTAACCCCAATACATCTTTGAATGAATGATTAGATATGTTCAATTTGAATAGATCTGAATTACTCCCTCGTTACTGCTCAACGGAGAAGTAATAGGTAGGGATGACAGGATTTGAACCCGTGACATTTTGTACCCAAAACAAACGCGCTACCAAGCTGCGCTACATCCCTTCAATTGGTCTACAGTGTCATTGTAGAGAATTCCTGTCTTGTTTTCCACATCGTTATTTCCGCCATTTATATATATAATTTAGATGGCATTTCGTCTTTTTGGTCCCATTTACCATATAATTATAGTAAAAGACTTATATACGTATATGAAATACGGAACGGAACCTGGTGTAAAACTAAATGAGTGGTTTTCGGGAATGCTCGGGAAGAAGGGACGTTTTTTTATGTTTTAAGAAAAAAATTAACCGGATAGTTGTACATTTCAATTTGAATTAGGGATTCCGTGTACAAGGTTCTTAACTGCATATGCATCTGATCATATATGTATTACCATTTTATATGAAAATAAAATTTATTACAATAAAAGAAGGAAGGAGATTTTTCAATGCGAGATCTAAAAACATATCTCTCCGTGGCGCCGGTATTAAGTACTCTATGGTTCGGGTCTTTAGCAGGTCTATTGATAGAGATTAATCGTTTTTTCCCAGATGCGTTAACATTCCCCTTTTTTTGATTCTAGTTATTGACACGGTAACAAATAACGAAGATTCGAGATAAAATTAAATATTTGTGACTAATCCTTCGCCCCCTTTTTTCTCTTTTTTCCTTTTAGAATAAGAGGGAGGAAAGAGAAAAAAAGAAAAGGTGGATTCAACAGCTTCGAGACTTGGGTTTAAGTTTGAATTAAATAGGGATGGAGGTAGAATAAACAAGGTGGGGGCTATATCTAGGACAAGACTCTTATACAATAAATGTAAATGAAATACTGTGATTTGAAATAGAGTTTAGAAATCATTCTATTTTATTTACTATATTGATATTGCATTGCATCAAAATTTTTCATAATTGGATTTCAAGTTAGTAACTTCTATTTTTCCTTCCTTTCTTCTTCTTCGTTTCGGATCGAAAATAGAAGAGTTGAGTAAATCAAAAATCCAAAGGGGGTTCATGGCCAAGGGGAAAGATGTCCGAATAACGGTTATTTTGGAATGTACTAGTTGTGTTCGAAACGGTGTTAATAAGGTATCAACGGGTATTTCCAGATATATTACTCAAAAGAACCGGCACAACACGCCTAATCGATTGGAATTGAGAAAATTCTGTCCATATTGTTACAAACATACGATTCATGGGGAGATAAAGAAATAGATCGAATGGGGCACCTGTACGTAACCCTTCCTTGGAAGGGAAAAATGACATTATATATATAACATAGTTAAATATTATATATATAACATAGTTAGAAACGTAATAGAAACGTTAAATATAAACAAACCAAATCCTATTTATTCTAATTCATTTTAGATCCGACCGAAATAGGATTTTCGGGATAAGGGATAAACTAAACAAACCATGGATAAATCCAAGCGACCTTTTCTTAAATCCAAGCGATCTTTTCGTAGGCGTTTGCCCCCGATCCAATCGGGGGATCGAATTGATTATAGAAACATGAGTTTAATTAGTCGCTTTATTAGTGAACAAGGAAAAATATTATCTAGACGGGTGAATAGATTGACCTTGAAACAACAACGATTAATTACTATTGCTATAAAACAAGCTCGTATTTTATCTTTGTTACCTTTTCTTAATAATGAGAAACAATTTGAAAGAACCGAGTCGACCGCCAGAACGGCAGGTCTTCGAGCCAGAAATAAATAGGCTTACTCTTTCGTCACTTGAATCAAAATTACAATCCGAACTCAAACGCGGATTGATGTTTTGTTCGAAAAATATCAAAAATCTAGATTTGATTATCGTGTCGTAAGAAAAAAAAAGAATTGGGTAAGAATTAATCTTTTTTTTTTTTGAGTGTGTTCATTCATTTTTACTACTTTTTTATCATATTCATTTTGACTCTACCCTCCCGGAGTTCATTCTCCGGGGAACTCCGTTTAAATTATTCCGGTGGATTCTTTCCAATCTACTTCTTTTATGATCTCATTGGAAATCATATAAAGACAATTTTTATTTGAGATAGCTAGTTGTGCAAGTATTTTACGATTAAGAAGGACCTGTTTCTTATACAAATCGTGTATAAATCTACTATAACTATAGGATACCCCCATTTCACGAATTACTGCGTTTATTCGAGTGATCCACAAACGGCGAAAATTTATCTTTTGCCTACCCCTATCCCGATGAGACGAAACCAAAGCTTTTATTTTCTGTTGAGTAATTGTTCGAGTAAGTCTTGAATGAGCCCCTCGAAAGCTTGATGCAAATAAACGAATTTTTGTTCTACGTCTCCGAGCTATATATCCCCGTCTAATTCTGGTCATTGAATAAATGAAACTTTGACGAATAACTAATAGATTTCCTTTCTTTCAGTTATTCTTTTTCCCTTTCCTAGTCTATTAATAACAAAGCTTTTTTCCAATGTATAAATTAATAATTCCAATGGCTTTGGCTACTATAACCTTCCCGACCACTATTTTTCTTTTTTTCTAGACATTTCACTTCGAAATAATAAAATTTATTCTACTAGGTAGCAAAATAGAGTAAATAAAAAAAAATAGAAATGGATAAAGAAATAGCGGCTTCCTTCGTTTATATGGTTACTTCTTAAACGGTGAGGTTTTCTCTATACACCGGAGCCTTTACTTCATTTAATCAATGTTATTGGTAACTTGTATAGTTCACATTCTTTGGCTCTACCCATGAATTATCCAGTAGTAGGTCTTTCACGATGAGATCTACCTACACAGTAACGGTATTTAATTATGAAAGTTGGCTGGGTAGCTAACCCTGTTAGTCCGTTCTTGCAAGAGGGGACCTAATCTTTCTGTTTTGAAGTAAGATTTCCTCCGCTTAATGGATAACCATTTGCTACCAATGGAGAATTGCTTCTCATCTTAAATTGAGGTGATTGGATTTGCACCAATGGAAACCATAAATTTAATACACAATAGAATGGATAGATTATCTTTTTTTTAGATACTGAATTGACTGGACTTCTTTTTCTATTCTATCCTATTCGCCGGTACTGATCATTGATACTGGAAAAAGTTTTCTTTCTTTTGGCCCAGCTCATGATCTGAACGAGTCGCACATACACCCTAGTACATGTTCCTCGACGCTGCGGGCATCCCCGAAGCGCGGGGGATTTTGTGACATTTCTGATTGGCTGTCTTGTATTTCTAATAAGTTGTTTAATAGTTGGCATGTTGAATCATATAAATAAATAATGGGCTGGTTTAGATCGATCCTAACCGGATGATTATGAATTACTTCTATTTTATTTTCTAGTAAATTCGGCAAAAAGATAAAATGGGAAATCGAGGATTTACGCGAAACAGGTCTGGGCTATTTTCACTCAACCACCGCTACAAGATCAACAATTCCATAAGCTTGGGCTTCTGTTGCTGACATAAAAACATCTCTTTCCATGTCTTCCGAAACAATCCATAAGGGTTTGTCCGTTCTTTGTACATAAACTCTTGTGAGGGTTTCACGCAGTTTGAGCAGCTCTTCCGCTTCCAGGATAAATTCTCCCGTTTGTGCCTCATAAAAAGAACTAGCAGGTTGATGAATCATTACCCTGATGGTATAACAAAAAGGAGTTCCTCTATTTTGCATGATGAAAAGAAAGATAAAGAAGAAAAAAAAAGACAGAATTGAACAACCGTACGGGCATCTTTTGTGCATTGCATACGGCTCTATAATCAAATTGACCTTTACCCACAAACAAAGAAAAATAGGATCTATCAGACCCAGATCGGTAAATGATCAAATTACCACCCTTCCCTTCGTAGGAGTTCAAAAATACTATGATGGTTCCGTTGCTTTATATATTTATTTATTATTAGATTATTC